CGTTTCGGATTGAAAGAGGAAGAGTTGAGTAAATGAAAAATCCAAAGGAGGTTCATGGCCAAGGGTAAAGATGTGCGAATACCGGTTCTTTTGGAATGTACCGCTTGTGTTCGAAACGGTGTTAATGTTAATAAGGCATCAACGGGCATTTCCAGATATATTACTCAAAAGAACCGGCACAATACGCCTAATCGATTGGAGTTGCGAAAATTCTGTCCATATTGTTACAAACATACGATTCACGGGGAGGTAAAGAAATAGATCGAACCGAGCACCCGCGCCCTTATCTTACAAGGAAACGGAAAAAATTACATTATATATATATAACATATTTAACATAGTTAAAGATAATTATAAATAAACCAAATCCTATTTTTTTTATTCTAATTAGAGATACGGCTGAAATAGGATTTTAGGGATAAGAAATAAACTAACCAAACCATGTATAAATCCAAGCGAACTTTTCTTAAATCCAAGCGATCTTTTCGTAGGCGTTTGCCCCCGATCCAATCGGGGGATCGAATTGATTATAAAAACATGAGTTTAATTAGTCGATTTATTAGTGAACAGGGAAAAATATTATCTAGACGAGTGAATAGATTGACCTTGAAACAACAACGATTAATTACTATTGCTATAAAACAAGCTCGTATTTTATCTTTGTTACCTTTTCTTAATAATGAGAAACAATTTGAAAGAACCGAGTCGACCACTAGAACTCCTAGTCTTAGAGCCAGAAAAAGATAGGTTTACTTTTTCTTCACTTGAATTCGAATTCCCATCCGAACTCAAACAGGGATTGATATTTTGTTGGAAAAATCCAAGAATCCGGATTGAATTCTCGTGTCGTAAGAAAAAAAATAAGAATCTGGGAAGAAGAAATTTTTTTATTGAACGTGTTGATTCATATTTATTTTGACTACTTTCTCATATTTTATCATATTCTATTCATTTTTATTCGACCTTCCCGGAGTTCATTCTCCGGGCAACTCCGTTTAATCAGTGGATTCCTTCCAACCTACTTCTTTTATGATCTCGTTGGAAATCATATAAAGACAATTCCTATTTGATATAGCTATTTGTGCAAGTATTTTACGATTAAGAAGCAACTGTCTCTTGTACAGACCGTTTATTAATCTACTATAACTATAGCATACCCCCCTTTCACGAATTGCTGCATTTATTCGAGTGATCCACAAACGACGAAAATTGATTTTTTGCCTATCCCTATCCCGATGAGCCGAAACCAAAGCTCTTATTTTTTGTTGAGTAATAGTTCGAGTAAGTCTTGAATGAGCCCCCCGAAAGCTTGATGCAAATAAACGAATTTTTGTTCTACGTCTCCGAGCGATATATCCCCGTCTAATTCTGGTCATTGAATAAATGAAACTTTCACGAATAACTAATAGATTTCCTTTCTTTCAGTTATTCTTTTGCCCCTTTCCTAGTATATTAATAACAAAACGGATTTTTCCAATGTATAAACTAAAAATTCCAACGGCTTTGGCTACTATAACCTTCCCAACCACGATTTTTTATTTTTTATAGGCGTTTCACCTCGAAATACGAAATTGTACTATACTAGGTATTAAAAATAAAAAAAATAGCAATGATATGATAAAGAAATAGTGGATTCCATCGTTTCTATGGTTACTTCTTAAACGGTGAGGTCTTCTCTATACACCGGAGCCTTTACTTCATTTAATCAATGTTATTGCTAACTTGTATAGTTCACATTCTTCGGCTCTACCCATGAATTATCCAGTAATAGGTCTTTCACAACGAGCTCTACCCATACAGTAACGGTATTTAATTATGAAGGTTGGCTGGGTAGCTGACCCTGTTAGTCCGTTCTTGCAAGAGGGGTCTATATTAACTAAGATTTCCTCCGCTTAATGGATAACCATTTGCTACCAATGGAGAATTGCTTCTCATCTTGAATTGAGGTGAGTGGATTTACACCAATAGAAACCATAAATTTCATACACAATAAAAGGGATATGCTCCATTTTCTTATTTTTAGATAGGAAATGTAGTTCGTTTTTCCGTTCTATCCTATTTGATCATTGATATTCGAACATTGCTCTCTTTCCTTTGTTCCCTTTGTTCTAGTTCATGATCTGAACGAGTCGCACATACACCCTAGTACATGTTCCTCGACGCTGAGGGCATCCCCGAAGCGCGGGGGATTTTGTGACATTTCTAATTGGCTGTCTTGTATTTCTAATAAGTTGTTTAATCGTTGGCATGTTGAATCATATACATAATGGGCTGGTTTAGATCGATCCTAACCGCATGATTATGAATTCCTTTTATTCAATAGAATAGTAAATAAAAGTCATAGAATATTAATATGAAACTCGGCAGGGGTAATTTCAAATCACGAATTGACGCGAAATCCAGGCTATTGTCATTCAACCGCTACAAGATCAACAATTCCATAAGCTTGAGCCTCTGTTGCTGACATAAAAACATCTCTTTCCATGTCTTCGGAGACAAC